AAAACTTTCAATTTTATATTTCAAGTGGTATTTGTGTTTATCTTCCTATCTTTATTATCTTTCTTTCAAAAATGGAAACTTAGGGAAATGCTTTAGAAACATATGTATAAAAAGAACGTATTTCATTTAGCCTCTTCATGCCTACTATAATTTGTTATTTCGGTTTTCTACTAGCAGCTTTAACTATAACCTCAGCTCTATTTATCGGTCTGAACAAGATACGACTTATTTGATTTGAAATTCTGAAATGAATTGAATGAACAATTCATAAAAATCAATCTTTCCACGGTATTCCATATATAGTTCCTTACCGTGTCAATTTACAATTCTTGGTCATTGAGATTTATGGTCAATATGGATTAATATTTAAAGATAGATATTACCTTTCCCTTTCCCCTTTCAAACAAATAAAAATGATTGAAGTTTTTCTATTTGGAATCGTGTTAGGTCTAATTCCCATTACTTTGGCTGGATTATTCGTAACTGCATATTTACAATACCGACGTGGTGATCAGTTGGACCTTTGATTAATTAACATTTCCTTTGTTTATTGACCTCCTATTTCTTTTAATCCTAATCCTAATCCACAGGAGGTCAAATTCAGACTGTTGTTCAATAATTTCAGTGTCATTCTCGATCTAACAACAAGAATGGAATCACGCTCTGTAGGATTTGAACCTACGACATCGGGTTTTGGAGACCCGCGTTCTACCGAACTGAACTAAGAGCGCTTTATTTTCATAAATAATTTTATGTGACCCCCAAAAATAAATAAATCTTGCATGCGTATACTATCATAATATATATATATATTCTATATAGAAATATATAGAAAATAGAAATAGAACTTTCATAATATATATATATATATTGATATGAAATATGTATGTACAATTTTAATTGATCTCAATTGATCCCTTGTTACTGCTCATAAGATAAGTAATAGTTAGGGATAGGGATGACAGGATTTGAACCCGTGACATTTTGTACCCAAAACAAACGCGCTACCAAGCTGCGCTACATCCCTTTCAATTGGTTTACAGTACCATTGTAAAGAATCTTTATCTTATTTTCCACATTTTTTTTTCTCCGTTGATATATATAACCTGCGATTTTTTTTTTCTTTTTAGTTTCATATCGTATAACATATAATATTAATTCAAAAATGGATATTTAAAAAGGACTTATATACAAAAATAAATATGAAACCCACCTAAAAAAATGAATATTTTTAGGGAATGCTCGGGCGGAGACCTCTTTTTTTTTTTTTTAAACAAAAAAAAATATCTAATGAATTGTTATCTATTTCAATCTGAATTAGGGATTCTGTGTACAAATACAAGTGGTTATTAACTAAATAACCATATATATGTATTACCATTATGTATTACAAATTACAATAAAGAATAAGAATAAAGTAAAGAAGGAGGATTTTAAATGCGAGATCTAAAAACATATCTCTCCGTGGCACCAGTGGTAAGTACTCTATGGTTCGGGGCTTTAGCAGGTCTATTGATAGAGATCAACCGTTTCTTCCCGGATGCCTTGATATTTCCTTTTTTTTAATTCTAGTTATTGACACGGGAAGGGGTGAAGAAGATTAGAGATACAATCAAATATCTGTAACCAATCCCCCCTTCTTTTTTTTTTTTTATTTTAGAGTTAGAATAGAAAAGAGAAAGAATAAAAGTGGATTCAACTTCAGTGAAACCCGGAATCCGGTTCCTAGCTTCAATTGAATTGAATTCAAAATAAATTCTATTTCTATTAATAATAGAGTAAGTCTGGAAATGGAATGGCTAGGATGAGGCAACAATATTCTACAAGAAACTTTAATGAAAACTGAAATACTGTACTGTCATTCTAAATAGAGTTAGAAATCGTTGTATTACTTAATTTTTACTATAACTATATTGATATTGATTCCAACGAAATCTTTCATAATTTGATTTCGAGTTAGCAACTTCTATTTTTCTTTTCTTTCTTCGCTTCGAATCGGAAAATAGAAGAGTTAAGTGAATCAAAAACCCAAAGGAGGTTCATGGCGAAGAGCAAAGATATCCGAGTAACGGTTATTTTGGAATGTACCAGTTGTGTTCGAAACAGTGTTAATAAGGAATCAACGGGTATTTCCAGATATATTACTCAAAAGAATCGACACAATACACCGAGTCGATTGGAATTGAGAAAATTCTGTCCCTGTTGTTGCAAACATACGATTCACGGAGAGATAAAGAAATAGATAAAATGGATCGCCTGGCCCCTTTAAGGAACATGAAAAATGTTAATTATATATAAGATATATTTAATAGAAATTATAAATATTTCTATTTATATATAAATAGAAACAAAAAAAAAAAAAGAAATCCTATTTTGTAAGAAATAGTATTTTAGGTATAAGGAATAAACAAATCATGAATAAATCTACGCGACTCTTTCTTAAATCCAAACGATCTTTTCGTAGGCGTTTGCCCCCGATCCAATCGGGGGATCGAATTGATTATAAAAACATGAGTTTAATTAGTCGATTTATTAGTGAACAGGGAAAAATATTATCGAGACGGGTGAATAGATTGACCTTAAAACAACAACGATTAATTACGATTGCTATAAAACAAGCTCGTATTTTATCTTCATTACCTTTTCTTAATAATGAAAAACAATCTCAAAAAAGGGCGGCGACCGCTAGAACAAAAAGGAAGTCGACCGCTAGAACTACTGGTCTTAAAAAAAAAAGGTTTACTCTTCCAAATTCGAATCTAAACTCAAATGAAATTCGGATTAATGTTTTGTTCGAAAATGACGATAATCCAAATTAGATTGTCGTGTTGTAAGAAAAAGGAGAATCGGTGAAGAAGAATAAATCTTTTTTTATTGAACGTGGTTGCTCATTTTGACGACTTTATCATATGATTCTATTTTCTCATACAAATCTCTACTCTACCTTCCCCGAGTTCAGTCTCCGGGGAATTTTTTTTTTTTTTTTTATGATCTCATTGGAAATCATATAAAGGCAATTCCTACTTAATATAGCTATTTGTGCAAGTATTTTACGATTAATAAGCAACCGACTCTTGTAGAGGTTATACAAAAAATAACTATAACTACCGTATACTTTTGTTGGATTCTCACGAATTACTGCATTTATTCGACTAATCCACAAACGACGAAAATCTCTTTTTTTCCTATCTCTATCCCGATCGGCCGAAACCAAAGCTTTTATTCTCTCTTGAGTAATAGTTCGAGTAAGTCTTGAATGAGCCCCTCGAAAGCCCGATGTAAATAAGCGAACTTTTGCCCTACGTCTCCGAGCTATATCTCCTCGTTTAATTCTAGTCATTGAATAAATGAAACTTTGATGAATAACTATTTTAGTTCTTTTCGTTCAGTTATTTTTTTCCCTTTGCTAGTCTATTAATAACAAAACGGACTCTTCCAATGTATAAAATAAAAATTCCAATGGCTTTTGCTACTATAACCTTCCCAATCACGATTTTTTTCTTTTTATTTCATTTCTAAGCATTTCACCTCGAAATAAGAAATTGTATTGATACTAGGTATCAAAAAAACATAGTACATTAAATAATATAAATGGATAAAAAAAAAGTGGGTTCCGTCGTTTCTATGGTTACTTCTTAAACGGCGAGGTCTTCTCTATACACCGGAGCTCCTTCCTTCATTTAATCAATGATATTCTTAACTTGTACAGTTCATACTCTTTGGCTCTACCCATGAAATATCTAGTAATAGGTCTTTCACAACGAAATCTACCTATACAGTAACGGTATTTAAGTATGAAGATTAGCTGGGTAGCTGACCCTGTTAGTCCGTTCTGGTAAGAGTAAGGGCATAATCTTTCCGCCTTTTAAATAGGATTTCCCCTGCTTAATGGATAATAATTTGCTACCAATGGGGAAGTCTTTCTCATCTTAAATTTCAAATGGAGGTGATTGGATTTGCACCAATGGAAACCATAAATTTCATAATTTGATACACAATAAAAGGATAGATATTATTAATAGGTTTTTTTAAGATTAAGATAGTGAACGAAGTTCTTCCATTCTATCTTATCATTCTATCTTATTTTATTGGTCCTACTGATACTGGAATAATTTGTTTCCTTTCTTTTGTTTTAGTACATGATCTGAACGAGTCGCACATACACCCTAGTACATGTTCCTCGGCGCTGAGGGCATCCCCGAAGAGCGGGGGATTTGGTGACATTTCTGATTGGCTGTCTTGTGTTTCTAATAAGTTGTTTAATAGTTGGCATGTTGAGTTGGATACATAATGAACCGGTTTCGATCAAACTAAACCCGATGATTATAATATGAATTTCATATATTGTACATTAATAGATTAATTACTAGTTAATTACTATAAAACTATAAATTATGGCATGAAGCTCGGAAGGTGAATAGTCGACGAATTCTTGTTAATTTCATGAATTTTTTATTCAACCCCTACAAGATCAACAATTCCATGAGCTTGGGCTTCTGATGCTGACATGAAAACATCTCTTTCCAAATCTTCGGATATAACCCATAAGGGTTTGCCTGTTCTTTGTGCATAAACCTTTGTGATATTTTCGCGCAGTTTAAGTAGTTCTCCCGCTTCCAGGATAAATTCTCCCGCTTGTGTATCATAAAAAGAACTAGCGGGTTGATGGATCATTACCCTGATGATATACCAGAAGAAAAAATTCTTCTATCTCGCATGATAAGGATAGAGAGACAAACAATAATAAAAAAACAAAGTGAAGTGAAGAACCGTACAGGCATCTTTTGCGTATTGCATACGGCTCTACAATGGAATTTATTTTTACCTTCCATCCAAGAAATCGAAAATAGAGAGGTTCTATCAGATATAGATCGGTAAATGATCCAGTAACCACCCTTCCTTTTTTTTGTTGGAGTAGCTAAAAAATACTATGATGGTTCCGCTGCTTTATTATTTCATCTGTTATGTAGCAATCCCAAAGTTTCTTTTTTTTTTTCATATTCTTTCTTCTTTCATAACATAAATATTGCTAAAAGGGTTTCGTTCGGTGTGAAAACAAAAAAGTTTGTGACGCTGAATATAGGCTTCCGATAGATCAGATAAAATCGTAAATAGCCCTTTTCCCAGACTACTCTTTCGATACATAATTGAATGGTTTTGGAAAAAAAAATTTATCATATCGAATTCGAAGTGCCATGCTATTTTTACTTAATTTTTATGTGGTGAAGGCATAGTTTTCTTTTTTTTCTCAAATAAAATAAAAGACTCATTGGCGCCAAGCGTGAGGGAATGCTAGACGTTTCGTAATTTCTCCTCCTACCAGAATAAAGGATCCCATCGAAGCGGCTAATCCCATGCATACTGTATGTACATCTGGTTGCACAAATTGCATGGTATCAAAAATAGCTATTCCAGGTATTACCCATCCGCCCGGAGAGTTTAGAAACAAATATAGATCTTTGGTATTATCCTCTATGCTAAGATATACCATAAGACCGACAATTTGATTCGATATCTCACTCTCAACTGCTTGACCTAAAAAAAGCAGTCTTTCTCGATAAAGTCGATTGATTAGGATAAAATTTTGTCCTTTCGAAGCCGTACATGCATCTTTTGATGCATACGGTTCACCAAAAATCTGAAAAAGAATCAATGTGTAGATTTCAACCTTTTTTTCCTTTTTCATAGTGGGCTTTTTCGAACTTTTGGCCTTTTTCTTACATTTTTCACAAAACAAAAAAGACGACTTTTGACCTGTTTACTTATTATATTATTATTTATTATATTTATTATATATTTATTATATTATAATTTATTATATTATAATATAAGTATTATAAGAAAAAAAAATAATGTAAAATAATGTACTAAACTTATTGAACTAACTTCTCATTGATAATATTGTTTTCATCGAGATCGAATCCAAATCGTGATGTAATTTTCTTGTTTCTGAATGGGTTTCTTCAATTCTTTTAGGTTTCTGTTCTACTCCGAGTAAAGACTTTCCCGATTTTGATTTGCACATATAGTACAAATAATTTAATACCATTTTTTAGTACAAATACTCCAATACCATTCATTATTTAGTACAAATACAGCAATACCTTTTTGATTTTTTAGTATAAAGAACTCCAATATCATTTTTTCCTTTTTTCTTTTCTTCTATTTTTTTTTCATGATTTCTGCCAAAAATATACATGTATAAAAATATATGTATAGAAATAAAAATGTATAGTGATCGCAGTATTGCCAATTGGTTTTTTTATAAACAGAGCCTGGATACTTCATTTTTTTTATTGGTCCAACCAAGCCAAACTTTATAAAGAGAGCCTAGATACTTCATTCTATTGGTTGGTCCAACTAAGCCAAACCATAAATTATTCTAAGATAATCTGAATTTTTATACCCCTAAAAAAAATGGATCTAATTTCATTTCATTACAGTTCACGCTCCAAATTTTTGAATCATAAAAAAAATCTTTTTTGGGGTGAAAGAGAGGATATCTCGATCGGGGGAGAGAACGGGAAAATTCCATATGGCCCAATATATCTGACAAGTCGCACTATAAGTCAACCCAAGAGGCATCTTCCTCTCCAGGACTTCGAAAAGGCACTTTCGGAACACCAACTGGCATAAAATGAAAAAAAGCGATGAAGGAAATAGTTAGTATATCTATCTATCTATATATATATCCCTTCTTTGATGCGGAAGCGTAACAATGGGTTTAGTGTCTTAATAATGATGGGTCTTTATCATATTTTATTTCTAGTATCGATTGAATAAGTTCATAAATCAAAATCATAACTAAAAAAAAGGAGGACCCAATCAATAAAGGAAAATTCTTACGAATAGGTCCTTTCTTTGATTGATGAACAAATATGTATGCATTCACTCATTCTAAATAATCATATAAAATAGGGTCAACTCCTCCCCCTCCCCTACACCGTTGCGTATTCTTACTTATCGGGTGTAGAATAGATCTGCTTCTTTTTGTTCCTACGAATAGAATTGTTCCATTATTACTAAAAAAACTAGAACAAATATTAATCCTTTACCCGATATAATCCACTTAAAAGGGGGGTCCATAGCATATTCTAGTGCAATAAAGTTACATAGTGTCTATTTTCTGTTGATATAAGGGGTATTTTCATGGGTTTGCCTTGGTATCGTGTTCATACTGTTGTATTGAATGATCCCGGTCGTTTGCTTTCTGTACATATAATGCATACAGCTCTGGTTGCTGGTTGGGCTGGTTCGATGGCTCTATATGAATTAGCAGTTTTTGATCCTTCTGACCCTGTTCTTGACCCAATGTGGAGACAAGGTATGTTTGTTATACCCTTCATGACTCGTTTAGGAATAACCAATTCATGGGGCGGTTGGAGTATAACAGGGGGGACTATAACGAATCCGGGTATTTGGAGTTACGAAGGTGTCGCCGGGGCACATATTGTGTTTTCTGGTTTGTGCTTCTTGGCAGCTATCTGGCATTGGGTCTATTGGGATCTAGAAATCTTTTGTGATGAACGTACAGGAAAACCTTCTTTGGATTTGCCCAAAATTTTTGGAATTCATTTATTTCTTTCGGGGGTGGCCTGTTTTGGTTTTGGCGCATTTCATGTAACAGGATTGTATGGTCCTGGAATATGGGTGTCCGATCCCTATGGACTAACCGGAAGGGTACAACCCGTAAATCCCGCGTGGGGTGTGGAAGGCTTTGATCCTTTTGTTCCTGGGGGAATAGCCTCTCATCATATTGCAGCAGGGACATTGGGTATATTAGCGGGCCTTTTCCATCTTAGTGTCCGTCCACCCCAACGGCTGTACAAAGGATTACGTATGGGAAATATTGAAACCGTCCTTTCCAGTAGTATCGCAGCTGTCTTTTTTGCAGCTTTTGTTGTTGCTGGAACTATGTGGTATGGTTCAGCAACTACCCCGATTGAATTATTTGGTCCCACTCGTTATCAATGGGATCAGGGATACTTCCAGCAAGAAATATATCGAAGGGTTGGTGCCGGGCTAGCCGAAAATCAAAGTTTATCAGAAGCTTGGTCTAAAATTCCTGAAAAATTAGCTTTTTATGATTACATCGGCAATAATCCGGCAAAAGGGGGGTTGTTTAGAGCGGGCTCAATGGACAATGGAGATGGGATAGCTGTTGGGTGGTTAGGACACCCTATCTTTAGAGATAAAGAGGGGCGTGAACTTTTTGTACGTCGTATGCCTACTTTTTTTGAAACATTTCCGGTTGTTTTGGTAGACGGAGATGGAATTGTTAGAGCCGATGTTCCTTTTAGAAGGGCGGAATCGAAGTATAGTGTCGAACAAGTAGGTGTAACTGTTGAGTTCTATGGCGGCGAACTTAATGGAGTCAGTTATAGTGATCCTGCTACTGTGAAAAAATATGCTAGACGTGCTCAATTGGGTGAAATTTTTGAATTAGATCGTGCTACTTTGAAATCGGATGGTGTTTTTCGTAGCAGTCCAAGGGGTTGGTTTACTTTTGGACATGCTTCATTTGCTCTACTCTTCTTTTTCGGACACATTTGGCATGGTGCTAGAACCTTGTTCAGAGATGTTTTTGCTGGTATTGACCCAGATTTAGATGCTCAAGTAGAATTTGGAGTATTCCAAAAACTTGGAGATCCGACTACAAGAAGACAAGTAGTCTGATACAACATTGTTCTGTTCCTTTTCGACTTGATTTTCATTTTCTTTTTTTTATTTGAATTTGACATAGGGAACCGGATAAATCTTGATTTGAATGGCTACCTTTTCTTTTACTCTTATTTTTTCTTTTTCTTTATCCGAGAGACGATCCCAAATAAACAGGTATGAAAGCTATAATTGTAAACCACGATCAAATCTATGGAAGCATTGGTTTATACATTCCTCTTAGTCTCGACTTTAGGAATCATTTTTTTCGCTATCTTTTTTCGAGAACCACCTAAAGTTCCAACTAAAAAGGTGAAATGATTTTTCATTATCATTATCTCAATTGAAGTACTGAGCCTCCCAATATTGGGAGGCTCAGTACTTCAACTAGTTCCCATGTTCTTCGAATGGATCTCTTAGTTGTTGAGAGGGTTGCCCAAAAGCAGTATATAAGGCGTACCCAGTAAAACTTACAAGTAAACCAGATATAGAGATGGCAACTAGGGTTGCTGTTTCCATTATTATATAATTTCAAGACCACAATGGATCTAGGATACGATCATTTATTTACAGCGAAATGGTATACAAAGTCAACAGATCTCAATGAATAAAAAATAGGATTTATGGCTACACAAACCGTTGAGGGTAGTTCTAGATCTGGTCCAAGACGAACTATTGTAGGGGATTTATTGAAACCATTGAATTCGGAATATGGTAAAGTAGCTCCTGGTTGGGGAACTACTCCTTTGATGGGTGTTGCAATGGCTTTATTTGCGATATTTCTATCTATTATTTTGGAGATTTATAATTCTTCCATTTTACTGGACGGAATTTCTATGAATTAGATTCACAAGACCCGACTAACTAGCTTTTCAATATAAAGTGAAGTATTTAGGTCTTCTATTTTTAGCTCATTTTGATTTTGGTTTGGTAGTTCGACCGTGAAATTTCTTTGTTTCTGCATTTCCGGAATATGAGTGTGTGACTTGTTATAATCGATCCTATTGATAGTACAGAGAATAGGTCTGTCATCTTGATATAGATGGTTTTATCCCGTCGGATATTTATTCTAGTATCTGGAGCACGGAATATAGAAAATAGATTCTAAAGTATTAGTACTATGATTCATACTTAATATTTAGACCTCGCAGCCGGAAAAAAAAAGAAAAATCGAAAGATTTTGATTCTTTCAAACTGTCGCTTATCTTTATGATCTTTCATTTTGATCAAAGGACAAACGTTTCTTTGGATTTTTTTCATTATCATTATATATCTATTGACGATCCAACAATTCTTACTCAGGGAATTGTTGGACTTAGATTGAAGGTTTTTTTGAATCATC